AAAATTAGTTTGTACGAACTTGAGATATTTTAGTAAATTTAATGAACTTAGAATATTTTTAAGATTTTTATTAATTAATGTATTTCTTTAAATTTTTATATATTTAGGATATTTTTAAATAAATTTTTATAATTTAAATTATTAAATTAAATTAAAATTTATAATTTATCTATATATATTATTTATAGAATATTTATGTTATATTAATAAGAAAGAATTTAAATATTTNGGGTAAGGGGGGTTAGAAGGTAAGTAGGTAGAGGTAAATTAATATTACGTATGTATTATTAAGATTTTATAAAATAAAATTTATTCTTAATAATAATTAATTAATTAAATTTAATTAATTTAGATAAAAGTTATTTTAATTATGAATTTATATTTAAAATTAGTTTGTACGAACTTGAGATATTTTAGTAAATTTAATGAACTTAGAATATTTTTAAGATTTTTATAAATTTAATTTAAATTTTTATGGACTTAGAATATTTTCGAAAAAAAAAATGAAAAATAAAAGTTACAAAAATTTTCCAATTTTTGGTTCAAATTGTGATAAAATTTCCCAAAAATTAAAAACATGTAATTTTTTGGGAATTTTTTTTACTCGAAAAAAATTTGTGATAAAAATTTGGTTCAAATAATAATAAATGCATACTAGAAAATAAACAAAGAAAGTAATAATAGTCAATCCGAGTCACATTATATACGTAGAGGTAATAATAATAAGAAAGTTACATGTTAGTGCAAGATTAAGGGCATCTAGCCGAAGGCAAACTGGAGAAATTTAAATGCTTAAGAAAGAGGAGTCTTTCCTAGAGAAGAAAATGACATTCACTATAAAATACAACTAATAATACCATAAGGCACAATTATTTATGAGGGCATAAGTTAGAATGATATATTATACATATATAAATAAATAAACACTAAATTAATAGGGTACTTATATAATACATATATACATATAATTATTAATAAATATTAAATAAATATATAAGAGCAATAGATATAGTCAATAATACATTATTATATATAACTGAGACAAGTATATAAGGGGGGTAAGGGGGGTTAGAAGGTAAGTAGGTAGAGGTAAATTAATATTACGTATGTATTATTAAGATTTTATAGAATAAAACCTATTTTTTAATAATAATTAATTAATTTAATTTAAGTTTAATAATTAATTGTATAATATTAATTATATATAAATTTAATTTAATGTAATTATTTTTAGATAAAAATTATTTTAATTAAGAATTTAATTTTAGAATTTATATTTAAAATTATAATTAAAGTTATATTAGAAATTTATTTAATTATAAATAAATTTAGTGCCAGCAATTGCGGTTAAACTATTTATAAAAATTAATTTTTATAAATATTAAAATTTTTAAAATTTAATTTAATAATAAATATTTAATTTTTATTTGTGAAATGAATAGAAAATTAAAAAATTGAGTTATTAATTTTATGTAAAGAATTTTATAAATTAATTTAAAAAACTAGGATTAGGGACCCTATTATTAATATGAAAATAATTTAATTTGAATAATAAATGTAAAATCATTAAAATTATTAAATTTGACGGTTTTTTAATCTAATTAGAGGAACTTGTATTTTAATTGATAATCCACGATAAGAAATACTTTAATTAATAATTTATGTATTGTTGTTTTAAAATTTTATTTAATATTTATTAAAATTAAAAAATTTTATAATTATAATTAATTAGAATAATAATTCAAATCAAAATGTAGTATATTAAAGGAAATTATGAGTTACAAATAATTAAATTTAAGAAAATGAATTTTTAATATGTTGATTGAAATAGGATTTAAAAGTAAATTTATATAATTATATAAATTGAAGATAGTTTTAAAAAATGTACAAATTGCCCGTCAATTTCGTTTTTAAATGAAATAAGTCGTAACAAAGTAAGGGTACTGGAAAGTGTTCTTGGGATGTAAAATTTTAGTTTAAATAAAATATTTTATTTACAATAAAAAGATTAATAATTATTAAAATTTTAAATTTTAAATTATATATTTTAAATAATTTGTTATTTTTTTATAATTATAAAAATATTTTAAGGATTTTTATGTTTAAGTATATAATTTTAAAATAATAAAATTTTTTATATAGTTAGTATTGAAAAAGAATATATTTTTTTATAAAAAAGTATATTTTAATTATTTTACCTTTTGTATCAGGATTAATTAAAAATTTTTAAAAAATTTTTAATATCTCGAAAGTGAAAGAGTTAATTAAATAATATTTTTTAAGTGGAAATTTAATTATAAATATTTAATTAGGAATGAAATGTTAATCAATTTTATTAATATCTAGTTATTTATTAAATGAATTAAATTCATTTATTTAATTAATTAATATTTTTTAAAAAAATTATAATTAATTAAATGAAAATATTTTTAGGGATAAGCTTAAATTTAAATTTTATAATTTAATTAATTTTATAAAAAATTAATATTTATTTAATTTGAATTTTTTAATTATAATGTTATAATAAATTTTTTTTAAAGAAGTATAATTTAAATTAATAATATAAAATTTAATAAATTGATTATTTAAATTATTTAAAATATTTTAATAATGATTAAATTAGTAAATTAAAATTATATAAATAATATTTAATAAGAATATTATTTTAAGGAATTAGGCAATTTTTTTTATATCCGCCTGTTTATCAAAAACATGTCTTTATGAATATAATTTAAAGTCTAATCTGCCCAATGATATTAAATTTTAATGGCTGCAGTATATTGACTGTACAAAGGTAGCATAATCATTTGTCTTTTAATTGAAGACTGGAATGAATGATTGAACGAGATATAAACTGTCTCAATTTAATTTATTGAATTTAGTTTTTTAGTTAAAAAACTTAAATTTAATTAAAAGACGATAAGACCCTATAGAATTTTATATTTTATAAGAAAAATAGCATATAAATTTATTTAAATTTTTTTTTAAAAATATTTGATTGGGATGATTTTTAAATTGAATTAACTTTAAATTTTTTTTATACAATGATAAATGTTTAAAAATATTTTTTATTAATAATTAAGAAATTAAATTACCTTAGGGATAACAGCGTAATATTTTTGGAGAGATCTTATTGATAAAAATGTTTGCGACCTCGATGTTGAATTAAGATAAAAATTAAATGTAGAAGTTTAATATTTGAGTCTGTTCGACTTTTAAAATCTTACATGATTTGAGTTCAGATCGGTGTGAGCCAGATCGGATTCTATCTTTAATTAATTTAAATATTTTTGTACGAAAGGACTATTTATTTATATAATATATTTAATTTAAGTAAATTTAATTTTTTTACTATATTGGCAGATAAGTGCATTAAATTTAGAATTTAAATATTATATTATATTTATAATATAGTAATTTCATTATTTATTAAAGTAAATTTAAGTTTAAATTTAATTTGTTATTTAATTATAATTATTACAGTTTTATTTAGAGTTGCTTTTTTAACATTAATAGAACGAAAAATTTTAGGTTATATACAAAATCGTAAGGGTCCAAATAAAATTTTATATATAGGATTATTTCAACCTTTTAGAGATGCTATGAAATTATTAACAAAAGAATTTTTTTTTATTAAAAATTCAAATTATATTTATTTTATTTTTAGTCCTTTATTAGCATTTATTATTTCAATATTTATTTGATTAGTTTATCCTTTTATATTTAATATTTATTATTTAAATTTTAGTTTAATTTTTATTTTTAGTTGTTTGGGATTTAATGTTTATAGTTCAATAATTGGTGGTTGATCCTCATGTTCTAATTATTCAATATTAGGTTCAATTCGTGCTGTTGCTCAATCTATTTCATATGAAGTTAGAATAATTTTAATAATTTTTTGTTTAATAATTATATCAGAAAGTTATATATTAATTGATTATAATCAGTTACAAGAATATTTAGGTTATTATTATTATTTTATACCTTTGTATACAATATTTTTTATTAGAATTTTAGCTGAATTAAATCGTACACCATTTGATTTAGTTGAAGGTGAATCTGAGTTAGTTTCAGGTTTTAATACAGAATATTTAAGAAGATTATTTACTTTATTTTTTTTAGCTGAATATTCAATAATTTTATTTATATCAATATTAATTGTATTATTATTTTTTGGTTTCAATAATTATTTTATTTTAAATTATATATTTCATGTTTATTCAATTTTATGAATTCGTGCTGTTTATCCACGAATTCGTTATGATCAGTTGATATTTATATGTTGGAAAATTTTTTTACCTGTAACTTTAAGGTTAATTATAAATGTGTATGGATTAAAAATAATATTAATTTATTTTATTATATAATTTTTTAAAGTTAATATAAGAATTTACTTATTTTTTATGTTTTCAAAACATATGTTTTTATTAAACTTATTAACTTAATTTAAATAATTATTTTTGAAAAATAATAAAATCTCATAATGAATTAATTTGGGGTGTTAATAAAAAATATAAAAAATAGATTAATGAATTAATTTGTCCAATAATTATAAATGGATATTCAATTTCTTGTATTCCTGTTCACGTTAAAATAATAAATGATGAAGTAAATATTCAAAATAATATTTGATTAATAAAATAAAATCTTGATGATATTAATAAAGGTTTTTTTAAGAATGGAATAACATATAAAATTAAAATTGAAAGGAATAGTGCAATTACACCACCTAATTTATTAGGAATTGATCGTAAAATTGCATATGCAAATAAAAAATATCATTCTGGTTGAATATGAATTGGTGTAATTATTGGATTAGCTTTAATAAAATTATCTGGATCACTTAATATATAAGGATATTGAAGAATAAAAATAGAAAAAATAAATAAAATTAAAATGAAACCTAATGAATCTTTAATAATATAATATGGATTAAAAATAATTTTTATTAAATTACTTCTTAATCCTAATGGATTATTAGATCCTGTTTCATGTAAAAATATTAAATGTAATGCAACTAGTATTAGAATGATAAAAGGTATAATAAAATGAAGTGAAAAAAATCGATTTAATGTAGCATTATTAATAGAAAATCCTCCCCATAATCATTCAACAATAGAATTCCCAATATAAGGAATAGCTGATAATAAATTTGTAATTACTGTTGCTCCTCAAAATGATATTTGTCCCCAAGGTAATACATAACCAAGGAAAGCAGTTGCTATAGAAATTAATAAAATTGTTACTCCTATCATTCATGTATGATTAAGTTTAAATGAATGATAGTAAAGATTTCGTCCAATATGACAATATATTCTAATAAAAAAGAATGATGCCCCATTTATATGTATATTACGTATAATTCATCCATATTTGACATCTTGGATAATATGAATAATTCTTTTAAATGCTAAATTAGTTTCTGGGCAATAATGTATAGATAAGAATAATCCGGATAAAATTTGAATAATTAAAAATATACCTAAAATTGAACCAAAATTTCATCATGAGGAGATATTAATTGGAGTTGGTAAAATATTTAAAGATTTATTAATTATTGAAAATAATTTATTAATTTTTATTAATGATTTATTCATTAGTTAATTCGTCGTAAAGATGAATTTTTTTTTGAACAAATTTTAATAACATTAAATAAAGAAATTATTAATATAAAAATTGATAATATATAAAAAATAAAAAGATCTTTGAGATAAATAGAATTAATTATAAAAGTTATATTATTTGTCTCTAAACTTTTTAAATGAATAAATTCATTATTTAAATTAAAAATAGTTATATTAAAATTTTTAAATGATGAATATATTACTAAATAAATTGCTAATATTAATAAAAAATTAAATAAAATTAATTTTAATGGAAGATATGATTTTTCATTATTAATAAGTCTTGTAAAATATAAAAAAATAATTATTAATCCTCCAATTATAATAATAAATAAAATAAGGGAAAACAAAGATGTTTGTAAATAAAAGTATAAAATTATTGATAAAAAAATAGTTAAAGCAATATTTAAAAAAATAAAAATTAATGGATGGTTAATTTTTAAAAAAAGGAAAGATAGTAAAATTGATATATTTAAAAATATAAGTATAATAAAAAATACAAATAGAAAGTTACTATTTAAATTAATAAGAATTGAATTTTTCATTATTCAAAATATAATTTATATAAAATATTAATTTTGGAGATTAAAAAAATTTATTTATTAAATTATTTTGAAATTTATTTGATTATAAAAATTTTATTTTAATATTAATTTACAAAATTAATGTTTTATATTAAACTATATAATCATTAAAAATAAATTAATTATTGAGTTATATTTATATATTTTACTTATTTTTTTAATTTTATTATTATTTAATTATTATAATCATATTTTAGTATATTTATTAATTATAGAAATAATTGTAGTTATATTGAGTTTATTAATTTTAATATTAAGAGCATTTAAAATATTATTTTTTATTTTTTTAGTATTTGCTGTATGTGAGGGTGTTTTGGGATTATCATTAATTGTTAATATAATTTATACTTATGGAGAACAAAGAGTTAATATTTTAAGTATAACATTTTGATAATGATAAAGTTTTTAATTTTTAGTTTAATATTAATTATAATTTGTAAAAAAATTAATTTTTTACAAAATTTAATTTTTTTATTGAGATTTTTAATAATTTTTAATATTAGTGATTTAAATCATTACTTAATTTCTATAAATTTTGGTTTAAATTTTTATTCTTATGGTTTAATTATATTAGTTTTTTGAATTTCAGGTTTAATATTATTAAGAATAAAATTTGTTAGTAATAAATATATTTGTAGATTTTTAATTTTATTATTAATAAATATTTTATTAATTACATTTTCTAATTTAAATTTTTTTTTATTTTATTTATTTTTTGAAATTAGTTTAATACCAACATTTATTATAATTATTTATTGAGGATTGGGGAATCAACGTATTTTAGCTTCATATTATTTTTTATTTTATACAATAATTTTTTCATTACCTATAATATTAATTTTATTTGATTTAGATTATAAGTTTGGGTCTTTATCTTTATTATTAAATAAATATTATTCATTAAATTTAGAATATATGTATTTAATTATAATATTAGTATGTTTTTTAGTAAAGGTTCCATTTTATTTAATTCATTCTTGACTTTTGAAAGCTCATGTTGAGGCCCCAGTATTTGGTTCTATAATTTTAGCTTCTTTGTTATTAAAATTGGGTGGATATGGTATATTATTACTATTAAATTTAGTTTATGATTATTTTAATGAAAATTTAAAAAATAATTTAATTTTAATTTCTTTAATGGGTTCATTAATTTTAAGAATAATTTGCATATGTCAGATTGACTTAAAAATTTTAGTTGCTTATTCATCAATTGTTCATATAGGAATAATATTATGTGGAATTTTTTCTATAATAAAATTAGGAATTTTAGGTTCTTATTTAATAATAATTTCACATGGGTTTAGTTCTTCTGGATTATTTTATTTAGTTAATATTAATTATGAACGATTAAATAGACGTTTAATTTATATAAATAAAGGAATAATAAGATTAATACCAAGAATGAGTTTAATATGATTTATGTTATGTTCATCAAATATAGCAGCTCCTTTTTCAATAAATTTAGTTAGTGAAATTTTCTTAATTATTATTATTATAATTTATAATATTAAATTATTAATTTTAATAATTTTAATTTGTATATTTAGATTTCTTTATTCTTTATATTTATTTAGTTGAGTTCAACATGGTAAGTTCATGAAAATAAATAAATTTTCATCAGGGAAGTTATTAGAATTTTTAAATTTATTATTACATTGAATTCCTTTAAATATTATAATTTTTAATTTAAATATAATAATTTCATAAATACTAGGTGGTATTTAAAGGAATTGAAAGAAAAATTTACATGGTATATAAATTAAGGGGATTTTTTTTTTTTTTTTTTTATTTTAAAAATTATTAGATTATATTTTTTTTTATATTATTATAATTAATAATTGATTATTTTTTTTTTATTTAAATAGTTTAAATTAAAATTTTAGTTTGTGATACTAAGGATATAAGTAATTATTTTAAATTATTGTAAAATTTTTAATATTAAGTTTAATTTTTTTTTTAATAGGGTTAGTAATATTTTTATTAGGTTTAATTTTTTATTATTTTGATATTATTATTATAATTGAATGGGAAATTTTTAGTTTTAATTCTGTTTTAATAAATATATTAATATTTTTTGATTGAATAAGATTAATATTTATTGGTGTGGTAATATTAATTTTTAGTTCTGTTATAATATATAGAATTGAATATATAATGGGAGAATTAAATTTAAATCGTTTTATTTATTTAGTTTTATTATTTGTTTATTCAATATTTTTAATAGTTTTAAGTCCAAGAATTTTAAGTATTTTAATTGGATGAGATGGTTTAGGTTTAATTTCATATTGTTTAATTATTTTTTATCAAAATATTAATTCTTATAATTCTGGTATATTAACTATTTTGTGTAATCGTTTAGGAGATATTAGTTTAATTTTAAGAATATTTTATATATTTACTTTTGGTAGATGAAATTTAATTTTATATAATAATTTGGATTATTTTTGTATAGTTTTATTAGTTATTTGTGCTATTACAAAGAGAGCTCAATTTCCATTTAGAATTTGATTACCTGCTGCTATAGCGGCACCTACTCCAGTATCTTCTTTGGTTCATTCATCAACTTTAGTTACTGCTGGTGTTTATTTAATAATTCGTTTAATATATTTTTTAAATATTTTAGAGTTGAATTTTTATTTATTAATAATTTCTAGTTTTACAATATTTATATCAGGAGTTGTAGCTAATTTTGAATTTGATTTAAAGAAAATTATTGCTTTATCAACATTAAGGCAATTAGGGTTAATAATAAGTATTTTAAGATTGGGTTATAGAGATTTATCATTTTTTCATTTATTAGTTCATGCAATATTTAAATCTTTATTATTTTTGTGTGCTGGTGTTGTTATTCATTTAATAATAGATAATCAAGATATTCGTTTTTATGGTGGAATTTTTAATAAATTACCTTTTACTAGTTCATGTATATTAATTTCTATTTGTTCTTTATGTGGTTTCCCTTTTTTTTCTGGGTTTTATTCAAAGGATTTAATTATGGAAATTATATTTATAAATTATATAAATTTATTTAGTTTATTATTATTAATTTTTTCAACAATTTTAACTGTTTCTTATAATTTTCGTTTAATTTTATATTTATATTTTAAAATTTATAATTTAAATTGTTATATAAATTTTATTGAAAATAAATATATAAGTTTTTCAATAATTTTTTTAGTTTTAATGAGAATAATTTATGGAAAAATAATAATTTTTATATTTTTTTATTCTTATGAAATTATTTTAAATGTATTTATAAAATTATTAGTTTTGTTTTTGTGTATTTTAGGATTATCTCTTGGTTTATTTTTATATAAATTTTATTTATTAAATAGAATTTTGTTATTTTTTTTTAATTCAATATTTTTTATAAAATTTTTTTATATAAATTTTAATTTTATTAGTGAGTTTAGAAGAAATTTTAATTTAATTTTTGAGAAAAATTTTCTTGAAAATAAATTTTCTTTAATAGTTTTGAAAATAAATTTTATATTTATATTTTACAATTATAATAATGTTGGGTTAACAAATTTATTAAAATTTGTTGTTATAATAATTTTAATAATAATTATTTTTTTTTAATATATGAAGTAAAATTTACATTTAATTTCGACTTAAAATTTAACTTTAATTAGTTCATATATTATAAATTTAATTGGAATTTTAATTTCATTTATATTATTAACAATAATATGCCTCTTTTTGGCTTCAATTAATTTAAATAGCTTAATAAGAGTATAATATTGAAAATATTAAGGTAATATAATTATTTTTAAATAATTTATAAATATTTATAAATATTATTTTTATAATGAAAATATAATGTTTTTTTTTAAACTATATAAAAAGATATAATTTTTAGAAATTAATTTTTAAATGCAATTTAATTGTTATATTTTAACTAATATCCTAGAAATAAAATAGATTAAACTATTAATAATGAATTAGAAGTTCATATAAGTTTATTTCATAATGATCAATTAATGTTGTTTTCTGTTCATTCAATATAAATTGTAATAATAAGTATTATTAAAAATAATAATATTCTGATAATATAATATTTTGATAATAGTATATTTGGGATTGATGGAATTAAAATTGAAATTTCAATATCAAAAATTAGAAATATTAGACTAATTAAAAAGAATTGAATAGAGAATGGTAAACGTGGGCTAGAAATTGGATCAAATCCACATTCAAAAGGTGAATTTTTTTCTCGATCTATTTTTATTTTTTTAAATGTAATTAAATTAATTAAAATAATTATTATAGATAAAATTAAAATAATAAAAAAATTTATAATTAATGTTATTATATTTATTAAATTTAATTAAATTTTTTAATTGGAAATTAAATGTAATTTTTATACTATAAATATTACTATTAATATTAATTATTTAATCATCAATAAAAAGAAATATATAGAAATAATCAAATTACATCAACAAAGTGTCAATATCAAATGGCACATTCAAATCCTAAGTGTCTATAGGTAGAGAAATGATTATAATTTATTCGAAATATTATAATAATTAAGAAAATTGATCCAATAATTACATGTAATCCATGAAAACCAGTTCCTATGAAGAAAATAGATCCAAATGATCTATCATTTATAGTAAATGGTGAGTTATAATACTCATAAATTTGAAGACATGAAAAATAAATTCCTAAAATAATTGTTAAAATTAATGATAAAATTCTTTGATTAAAATTTGAATTTAATAGAGAATGATGAGATCATGTTAAAAAAAAACCTGAAGAAAGAAGAATTAGTGTATTTAATAGTGGAATATCATATGGATTAAATATAATAATTCCTTTTGGTGGTCATTTTAATCCAATATGAATTCTAGGTATAATTCTAAAATGAAAGAAAGTTCAGAAAATTGATAGGAAAAAAAATAATTCTGAAATAATAAATATAATTATTCCTAAACGTAATCCTTTTTTTACTTTTTTGGTGTGTATTCCTTGAAATGTACTTTCTCGAATAATATCACGTCATCATATATATATACATATGATTAATAAGAATATACTTAATATAGAAGGATAAAAGTTTTTAAAATTAAATAAAATAATTATTCTAGAAAAGTTTGAAAAGATTGATATTGATGTTATAATTGGTCATGGCCTATTAGTTACTATATGGTATGGATGATTTGATTTGTTCATAGATTAAAATTATTATTATTATTATTATAATTATTATTATTATTCATTTGAGTATAAAATTCTTAAAATTGTAAATACATATCTTTGAATAATAGCTACTGAAATTTCTAAAATAAATAATATTGTTTGTATAAAAATAATAATTATTAATAAAATTATTATACTATTAGAACATGATGAGCCAATTAATCTTAATAAAAGGTGTCCTGCAATTATGTTTGCAGTTAATCGAATTGTAAGGGTTATTGGTCGAATAATATTTCTAATAGTTTCAATAATTACTATAAATATTATTAATATATTTGGTGTACTTAATGGAACTATGTGGGCAAGTGATTCTTTTGTGTAATTTAATCAATAAAAAATAATTGTTCTAATTCATAATGGGAGAGCTAAAGATAATGAAACAGTTACTCTACTTGTTGATGTAAAAATAAAAGGAAATAAGCCTATAATATTAATTAATACAATTATTGTTATTGTAGAAATGAAAATAATAAAATTATAAATATAATTAAATTTAAATAAAATTTTAAATTCTAAAAAAATTATATTATAAAATTTAATTCATAATATATTTATTTTTGATGGTATTAATCAAAATGGATGATATATAATAAATAAAATTAATAATATATTAATTCAGTTTATTTGTGTTAGTAAAGATGTTCTTGGATCAAAAATTGAAAATAAATTAGTTATCATTTTCAGGTTCATTTTTTATTAAAAAATTTATTTATATTATTATTATTTAATAATTTATTTTTGAAATTTAAATTATTAAAAATTATTGATATAATAATTATTAATATTGAAATTGTTATTATATAAATTAATAATCAATTAGAAGGTCTTATTTGAGGTATAAAAAAATATTATATTTATATAATAATTATATAATGACGTTATATTGTTATTTTTTAACTAATTTTTTTCATTAGAAGTATTTGTTAATTTACTATAAATTGGTTTAAGAGACCATTACTTACATTTCAGTCATCTAATGATTAATTTAATTATTTATTTTATTAATTCATTTTATAAAATTTAGATTATTAGTTGATTCTAGAACAATTGGTATAAATCTGTGATTAATTCCGCAAATTTCTGAACATTGACCAAAAAATTGTCCATATCGTAAAGTTATGATTCAATTTTGATTAATTCGTCCTGGAATTGCATCAATTTTAATTGCTAAAGATGGTACTGTTCATGAATGAATAACATCTGTTGATGAAATTAAAATTCGTGTTGGTGTAAAAATTGGAATAATTATATTATTATCAACATCTAATAATCGAAATCAATTTTTATTAATTGATTTAAAGATTATGTAAGAATTAAATTCAAAATTATTGAAGTCTGGATATTCATAAGATCAATATCATTGATGTCCAATAATTTTAATTGTTAAATTTATAGGTAAAATATAATCATCTGTTATATAAAGAAGTTTCAATGAGGGGATAGCAATTATAAATAAAATAATTATTGGTGTAATTGTTCAAATAATTTCAATTGTATTACCATGTAATAAAAATCGATTTGTATATTTATTATATAAAATTGATATATATAAGTATAAAATAGTTATAAAAATTATTGTAATAATAATTATTACAAATTCATAGATATAATTTCTAAAGTATGCTAAAATTGAAGCTGAATGTTGAAGATTAATTATTTTTCAATAACAAATTTTTAATAAAAGTATAAACTTTATATATGAATTTTAAGTTCATTGCACTATTCTGCCATATTAAAAATTATATTTTAATAATACATGGAATTTCATTGTAAGTATGTGAATTTGGTGGGTAGGAATATATTCATTCAATAGATGAATTAATGTAAAATTTAAATAAAATTTTTCGTTGTACTAAAAAAGATTCAAGTATAATGAAAATTAAAAAAATTATTCTTATAAATGAAATTATTGATCCGAAAGATGAAATTAAATTTCATGTTAAATAAGCATCTGGATAATCTGAGTATCGTCGAGGTATTCCTCTTAATCCTAAAAAATGTTGTGGAAAGAAAGTTAAATTTACACCAGAAAATATTATACAGAATTGATATTTTAATCATTTAGAATTTATTGTTAATCCTGTGAATAATGGATATCAATGAATTAATCTTGCAATGATTGCAAATACAGCTCCTATAGATAAAACGTAGTGGAAATGAGCAACAACATAATATGAATCATGAAGTATAATGTCTAATGATGAATTAGATAATATAATTCCTGTTAATCCCCCAATTGTAAATAATAAAACAAATCCTATTGATCATAAAATTGATGGAGAATAATTAATATTTCTTCCATGAAGAGTAGCTAGTCAGTTAAAAATTTTAATTCCTGTAGGAATAGCAATAATTATAGTTGCTGAAGTGAAATATGCTCGTGTATCTACATCTAATCCAACAGTAAATATATGGTGAGCTCAAACAATAAATCCTAAAATTCCAATTCCAATAATAGCATAAATTATTCTAAGGTGACCAAATGGTTCTTTTTTTCCAGTTTCATTTGCAATAATATGTGAAATTAATCCAAATCCTGGTAAAATTAAAATATAAACTTCAGGATGTCCAAAAAATCAAAATAAGTGTTGATATAAAATTGGGTCTCCTCCTCCAGAAGGATCAAAAAATGATGTATTTAAATTACGATCAAATAAAAGTATAGTAATTGCTCCAGCAAGAACTGGTAAAGATAATAATAGAAGAACTGCAGTTGTTAAAATTGATCAATTTAATAATTGTAATTTTTCTATTACAATATTATTATTATGTATATTAATAATTGTTACAATAAAATTAATTGCTCCTATAATAGAAGAAATTCCTGCTATATGTAATGAAAAAATTGATATATCAACTGATATTCTTCTATGACCTGTATTTCTAGAAAGTGGGGGGTATAAAGTTCAACCTGTACCTAATCCTTGATTTGTGATTGATCTTAATAGTAAAAAAATTAATGAAGGTGGTAAAAGTCAAAATCTTATATTATTTATTCGTGGGAATGCTATATCTGGAGCTCCTAGTATTATAGGAATTAATCAATTTCCAAATCCTCCAATTATAAATGGTATAACTATAAAGAAAATTATAATAAATGCATGTGTAGTTACAATTCTATTATATAATTGTCTATTATTGATGAATCTTCCTGGAGATCTTAATTCTAATCGAATTATTATACTAAATGAAGCTCCTAATATTCCAGATCATATACCGAATAAAAAATATAATATACCAATATCTTTGTGATTTGTTGAGAATAATCATTTGTTAATAATTAAAATTTATAAAATTATTTATAATCTTAACTTTGAAGGTTAAAAGTTTTTTTAACTTAAAATTTTAAAATAAATAGTATTATGTCTGATTTAAGTAATAAATTGTAAATTTATTTAAGAAATTGAAATAATTTCTAATACTAATTTTTAATTTTTGATAAATATTATTAAATTTGCAATTTAATGTTTTTTTTAAACTATAAAAATAAAAAATTATATTTAAAAAATAAATTCAAAATAAAATTCTTATTGTTATTAATGAAATAAAAATAAATATAAAATTTTTATTTCAATATTTATTTGAATATTTAAATAAATTTTTAAAATTTATTTTTTTTAAAAAAAGAAATGAATAAGAAATATAAAGGTATGAAATTATTATTATTAATTTTGATAAAATTAGTATAATTATAATAATAATTGAATATAGAGATTTTTTTAATGTTAATATAATTGAAATTATAGTTCACATTATTCTTATTGGTGGTATACCTATTAATGATAATATAAGAATTATAAATAAAAATTTAAATTTTAAAGGTATAAAATTTATTGAATAGATAAATTTATTATTATTAATATTAAATTTAGTTAAAATTAAAATTAAACATAATATAGTTATTGTATAAATTAAAAAATAAAATATACAATTATATTTGTTTAAAAATATTGATATAGTTATTCAACTAGAATTAATAATTGATGAATATGCAATAATTTTTTTAAAATTATTTTGTTTTATTATTCAAAAAGAACAAAATAAAATTGAAATAATTAAAGTAAAATTTATTTTATTAGAATATTCTGAAAAATTAATTATTATAAAAGGAATAATTTTTTGAATTGAAGATAATATAAAGATAATAATTCAATTTATATTATTTATAATTATAACTACTCAATAATGAAAAGGAAAAATTCCTAATTTTATTAAAATTCCAATTTCAAAAAAATATGAATATTTAATAGGTATTAAAAAATCAATAAAATTGACTATAATAAATAATGATCTAATTGTTTGAATAATTATATAAATGAAAATATTACTTAAATTTTTTTTATAGTTATTAAAATTATAATTTGATATTAAAATTATTAATGTAATAAAATTAATATTATTAATTTCAAGTAACATTCATATAATATAATTATTATTAATAAAAATTCTTATAATATTAATAATTATAAAGAATGGGATAATATAAAAATTAATTCATAATATAATATTTATTATTATAAAAAATAAATTTATTTGAAAAATAAATATTTAATTTTAAATATTTATATATTAATGTATGATGCATTTAAAATTTTGAATTTTAATGAAATAGTTTAATTCTATTATATATAATTTATAGAAGAAATTTAATTCTATTTTTAAATTATGAGTCTAATAACTTGTTTTTTAGTTTATCTATAAAAATGAAGGTAAAAAATTACATAATTTATTTTATCATAATAATCCTTTTTTCAGGCACTTCATT